TAATAGGAGTTGTATTTATTAAGTATATGTCGATATAGCTATCTAGCTATCTGCATATCCCATGTTTTATCGTAGTTCCACTTTGGTTAACATAGGTCCCACTATATCATAATTATTGTTTTCTATTCAATATATTCAATGAAAAATTCAAGCATGATGATTCTATATAGAGATATGCGCATAAGGAACCCGACCCGATATGCGTGTAACAATTTCTGTTCTGTTCTGGGGTTTACATATACGCATACATGTTGTTATAATTGAAATTGAAAAAGGATTTCTTATTGAAAATAATTGATACTTATTAGTCGTAAATTAATTTGATTTTCTTATGCCATTAAGGAAACACAATTTGAGATAAAAATTGAAGAACCCTTCATTAATACAAAGTAAATAGTTAATGGTTCCAATTTGCCGTGAATTATTCAGTCTGTGACCGGAAATCTATTTTTTCTCTTTTCTCTTAAAAAGAGAAGGGAAGTTTTTCAATGGTGTGTGTGTTTTGAGATACAATCAATCGAAGAGAATAATCAAAACTGTATCCAATAAAAAATAGGGATTCATTTTTAGAAAGGGATTAAGTACAATGCGATTCAAGATCAAAAAAAAATGGTTCAGTAATACCTCCAAAAAAAAAGAATTAGTAATAGAATATGGATAATATTTTTATCCATTTTTGATCAGATTTGGCGGCATGGCCAAGTGGTAAGGCGGGGGACTGCAAATCCTTTATCCCCAGTTCAAATCCGGGTGTCGCCTGATCAACAAAAGACTCGGGATTTCTTATCCTGCTGATCTAACTCGACGAATTCTTGCCCAGCAGAAGCATAGGCAAAGGACTAGGCCCATCGATACTTGATTTTTAGAATCTCTAGGTTCTATATTTTTAGAATCCGCAGGTTCTATAAAAGACTGTAAATTTTTTTTTTCTCAAAATCTGGGTTTTGGGTGTGGACCAAACTGGTACCAATAGGGATGAAGAAACCTCACTTATTAATGATTGGTTCGGGCCATTTATTTTATTTATCAATTGAATCAAATAAAGAGTGAGAGTCAATTCTGGGATTCAGAACTACGAAAGTAATAGGTTGGAAATCTTGGTATCCAAAGGTTCCTAAAGGACTCTAAATTTTTCCTTCTAGATTGAAGAAGGGATTATACGAAAGACTATCAAGGCTTCCTAATTATCTTACCCTACCTATACTAAGGTAGTGTCTACTAACTCTGTCTGGAATTAGATTAGATAGGCTGATGGGAAATCCATTTAGGAGTTGTGGAAAGGACTGAAGATACTTTGTATCCAGACTCACAAGAGTCTCTGAGTGCTCAGACATTCAATTAGGATGGTTGATTGGCTCTTATAGAATAAAATAGAGTAAAACTAAAATAGAGTAAAAGTTAAAAAAAAATTTCTTTGCAGGGAAGTTACAAAAAAAAAAGAATGTAATAGTGCTGTTTCCCGATTCTTTCAAAGAAAGAAAGACGGTAAGGCTTAGATCAAATAGGAAATAGAGGTATCTGATAGATAGTTATCTATCTTGATGGTATATTTTTATGTCTTTTACTTATGAAAGAAAGGTAACAAAACAAAGAATAGGTCTTATTATTCCCACATATTCCATTAGGAATATTCCCTTTCTATTAATATTTGCAAAGAAAGGGTGTATGTATTTGTGCTTAATGCTTCCCGATTCTACCAGAAATATTCTAATATAGAACTTGTTACGAGTGGATTCATTGGATTGGTTCATGAATAGTCTTAAGTCAGAATCCTATTTTGACTCTGCACCATTGATTCCACTATGATTAGTGATCAATAATGGAATAATTCCTTCATAGAGATAGGGGACATAATTCACATGGATATAGTAAGTCTCGCTTGGGCTGCTTTAATGGTGGTCTTTACATTTTCCCTTTCACTCGTAGTATGGGGAAGGAGTGGACTCTAGGGGTACTACTAATTTCGTAATCGAATTGTATCAATTGTTTAATTGATCATTTTGCGAAGTCTTAAAAAAAAAAAGATTCCTTGCTTTCGTTTTCTTTTATTTTATATAGGATATCCCCATACTATTCTTCCTCCATTGATTGTTTCGATGGATCCCGGGATCCATATATAAAATGATAAGAAACCTAGGAATTAGAGGAGTTGACCTTCGATTATTTTGGATTGATCGAAATACATACAAATGGATGTAGCGAAGAAAAGAAATAGAATGAAAGTGCTATTTAGATGTACTATTTAGATGTACATCTAATATATGTACATATATATTGTACATTTATCTATATAAAGCCTATATCTTTATATAATACTAGCTAGTGTGGTAGAAAGGTTTTCTATATATATTATAGTTCTTTCTACCATACTATCTCAGATACTGCGGATTCCAGTCCGATCCTTTCATTTAAGGCTTGGGGTTTGAATCCCTTTCATTTCTTCAATCATTGATAAGAACTAATAATTCAAGTTTAATTCAAATTAATCGTTTTGACTGACTGTTTTTACGTAGATGATAAGTAAAAAAGCAGTAGGAACTAGAATGAACAGTGCAGTAGCAATAAATGCGAGAATATTGACTTCCATAATCTCATTGTTTTTTTTTTGCTTCGCAATAACTCGGGATCTAATCCCATAGAGATGATAAATTTGACTCCTGTAAATTCAATGGGATAAATTGCATCTGATGATACTGAATCGGATCAATATTATGAATAACAATATCTGATCTATCAAATCGATTCATTGTCGAGAATGGAATAGTATAACATAGGAAGATCTTTTATCCATACTAAATCAAAAATGGATTCCTGATTCAATAAAGAATCCCATTGAATTTTGCATCCTTTTCCATTCTTTCTTTTCTATAACCTACCATCTTCCTTATACAATTATCCTTCCTTATACTTATACATACAATTATCTGATGAGGTATCATATGACCTATATTCTAAGGACGGGTTAAGCTCTAAGCTAAGTTCTTTGTGATGATCTAATACTTTTGGAATACAGAGAAGACGTATGATAAATATCGGTCTGGGTTCCGGGTATAGTATAAAAGATCGAATATTCCAACAAATTTATTAAAAACGGGCGTTGCTTGGTCTTTTCTTTTATTTTATTAGTATTCTCTTTCTTGGATTGGGACTGGAACGCATACATCAAAAATTCAGTGTGCAATTTGAATTAGAATTAGATAGATTGTTTCCAATTAGTAATTGAGGGTACACAAAGTCGGGGCTAGAAAAGGTGTGGTTTAACCTTAAAAGTACTCTGTCGAGGTAATTATGTTAAGTTCATTGTGTATCGTACAATAAACGAATAAAATTTGTGTATGTACTCCCGGTAAAAATATGGGCACTCTATTCCATTTCTTTCATTGATCAAAAACAATCGAAAAAGAAAGTAATACTAGTATGGTATCTCTTAAAATACTGAATATGGTAATACCACCGATTGTACTAATCTACATATGTATATGCCTCTCCCTTATCAATTGGTACTAGTGGAAGAAATGGAAATTCCCGTATTTGTCTGATGATAAAGATAAATCCGAAAGGAAAAACAAAAGAAATAAAGATCCCCCACTGGGGATTAGATCTTGCTCTCTGTCCCCCTTTTCACGGAAAATAGAATAGAGAGATGAATTGAGAAATTCATCGGATCCTAGTTCGGGACTGACGGGGCTCGAACCCGCAGCTTCCGCCTTGACAGGGCGGTGCTCTGACCGATTGAACTACAATCCCAGTGAGGTGTACTGCATACATATTCTTATGGTTTCATTCGAATATTCTATTCGTCGTGTTGTAACAGAGACATGAATGATATACTGATATCATATCCACATGGATACGGACTGTAGTAAGAATGACATGGATTACTAGTAATTCAGTGGTTATTTTATTGCAAAAAAATGGATAATCAATCTTTCAATGAGAAAAAAGGACTCTTTTTTGACCCCTTTATTGATACTTAAGGATCATGAATCTAGATCGTTAGAAAGATCAGAACAGATGGGAAAAATATGGATAGAGCAAAAAAAAAATTACTCTTTATTTCTACGGATAAGGCATTTTTGGAGGACAAATTGGTTATATCATACTCATGGAACAGCGAATTATTGGGCCGAGCTGGATTTGAACCAGCGTAGACATATTGCCAACGAATTTACAGTCCGTCCCCATTAACCGCTCGGGCATCGACCCAGGAAGAATTCATTCTAGGCTTATTGATAATCCATGATCAACTTCCTTTCGTAGTACCCTACCCCCAGGGGAACTCGAATCCCCGCTGCCTCCTTGAAAGAGAGATGTCCTGAACCACTAGACGATGGGGGCATATCCGCCCGACCGTCATCATACTATGATGATAGTATGAGCAGTTTTTTGGAATTGTCAATATAATCTAATGGTATGACTAGATCCGAAGAGTCTTTCCTACTTTTAGGATTCTATAGAATTTTTTTTTTTTTTTGATAAAAAATAATGCAGTGAATTGTTTCAAGACCGATCCCACTTGCTTTGTTTGCTTTTACTGACCCATCAGAACAAGATTCACTGGATTGATACATGTACCAATCCAACATCGACATAGATTCAAGATATTTTCTCGAATCATGTGATGAAGGGATTAAATTCGTACCCTGAACCGAATTCTTATAAAAAAAAAAAAAATAAGAATTTTACCCACTTCCTAGGTAAATAAAATTTCTTGTTCCTGAATGAGCTACTATGCATATATGTATATATGTACATATAGTACATATATGGATACATGCAGTAGACTCATGATGGAAAACGGCTAATTCATGAATTTCATTAAATAGCCCTTTTAACTCAGCGGTAGAGTAACGCCATGGTAAGGCGTAAGTCATCGGTTCAAATCCGATAAAGGGCTTTTTCCACTAAACTCAAGTCTTAGTCTTCTTTTTTCAGCAGAGACTAGAGATATTGTTGATATTTGTAAAAAAATAAAAAAGTAACCGCCATTATAATGAGTT